GTTTAAAATCAGAGGATAATTTAATATTAAGATACTAGCTTTGGGAGCTAGATACAGGGGTTTAAATCCCCTTCCTTTGAAAAAATCTATGTATTAAATTTCAGTTAAATTTGCCTGTGGTTTTTGATAACAGAATTAATTTGTCTTCTAGGCGGCCTAGAATTGGGAAAATTACAATAAAAATTATAAAGTACACTGTTGATGCAATTTGTGTTATTAAAATAAATGGATGTTCGGCTGGCTCTCCTCCTAATCAGGTGAGTAGTGCTAGATCAGCGATTAGAATTCAAAATGTAATTTGAGCAAGTGGGCGGAATTGGATACCACGCTGTTTAGAGGTATGGGTAAATGGAATAACTAGGAGGATTATGATGGCTGCTGCTAAAGCTAAAACTCCTCCTAATTTATTAGGGATAGAGCGTAGAATCGCATAGGCAAATAGGAAATATCATTCCGGTTTAATATGAGGTGGGGTGCTAAGAGGATTGGCGTAAATAAAATTGTCTGGTTCACCTAGTGCATTTGGGGCTAAAAGGGAAATTATAAAAAGAACCCCAAGTAAAATAACAAAGCCTAAAATATCTTTGAAAGAGAAGTATGGGTGGAATTGAATTTTATCCAAGTTAGAGTTAATTCCTAGGGGATTATTAGATCCTGTTTGGTGAAGAAACATAATGTGAATTATAGTTATTGCTGCTAAAATAAATGGTAAAATAAAATGGAATGTGAAGAACCGGGTTAGGGTGGCGTTTGATACTGAGAAGCCTCCTCATAATCATACTACAATATCGTCTCCTACGTAAGGTACTGCTGAAATTAAGTTTGTAATAACAGTTGCTCCTCAGAAGGATATTTGCCCTCATGGAAGTACATAGCCAACGAAGGCAGTGGCTGCAGTTAATGCAAATAAAATGACTCCAACGTTTCATGTTTCTTTATATAAATAAGAGCCGTAGTAGATTCCTCGCCCAATGTGAGCATAAATACAAATGAAGAATATAGAGGCCCCATTAGCGTGAAGATTTCGTATAAGTCATCCGTTATTAACATCGCGACAAATGTGTATAACTGAAGAAAAGGCTAGTTCAGTGTTAGCGGTATAATGTATCGCAAGAATTAATCCTGTAATAATTTGTAAGATTAGACATAGGCTCAAGAGTGAGCCAAAATTTCATCAGGCCGAGATATTAGCAGGAGAAGGAAGGTCAACTAGCATGCTATTACCTAGTGATAGAAGGGGGTGAGTTTTTCGAATAATAGTTGGTGGGTGGGACATTAGTCAGATTACAATTAAAAAAAAAAATTTTAAAATTACAATTAAAAAAAAAAATTTTAAAATTACAATTAAAAAAAAAATTTTAAAATTACAATTAAAAAAAAAATTTTAAAATTACAATTAAAAAAAATTTTTAAAATTACAATTAAAAACCAAAAATTTTTAAAAATTGTGATTGGTAGTTCTTATAGTTGAATTCTACAACGGTGGTTTTTCAAGTCGCTGGTTTAAGTTAAAGTCTTAATGAGAATGCTGCTTTAAGAAGAAATTAGATCTTCATTCGCTGGTTTACAAGACCAGTGCTTTATATTTAAGCTATCAAAGCTTTAATAAGTTTAGGTAAATGACCAAAAGTTCGCCGGTTCCTGAGGGGGTTGACGGCAGCAATGAACTTGGGGGGTCAAAGGGGGTAAGGGGGTTGTCGTGAAACCGCGGGACGAGAGATTATTGAAGCTGGGAAAGGTATATCATATATGCCCTATGCCTGGATGGATGTGAGACTTCAGTGAAACATACTTGTATACCCTCCGGGAAATCGAGCTTAGCAGTTGTATGCCAAGAGTGATAAAAAGAGTACCTTAGTCTAGGGATAAGCTTATGCAATGAATTGTAATGATATTTGGAGGAGTAGGTACTTATGTTATTATATATACCTATGCCATAGAGGCATATACCTATGTCATTATATATACCTATGCCATAGAGGCATACACCTATGCCGGGTATGGCATAGGGAAAAATAGAGGAAGTGGTTAGAAGTGCTCTAATATAAAAGTAATAAGTTTTTTAGAGCATATGTTAAGTTTAATTATATGTTTTTTTATAATGTTTTTATTGGGGGTGGCTGTGGTTGTTTTAAGCCCGTCTCCCTATTTTTCTGCTTTAGGCTTGGTGTTTGTTGCTGTTTCTGGGTGTTTTGTTGTTTTATATCATGGGGGTACATTTTTATCTTTAGTTCTAGTGTTGTTATATCTTGGGGGTATGATAGTAGTCTTTGTGTATTCGGCAGCTTTGGCCGCTGATCCTTACCCTGAAATTCTTGGGGGTCGGTTATTTTGGTTTTTTATAATTTGTGTTCTATGTGTTTGCTTCGCTGGTTATTTTTATTTTAATAATTTTTTATTAAGTACTTCAGTAGCTTGTGAGGGTGTGGACTATACGGGGGGTATTTTTGGGGCTGAATGGTTGGGAGTGACTACTTTTTATGAGGTTGGGTTTATTCTTATATTAGCTGGGTGAGCTTTATTGGTTTGTTTATTTTCTGTCTTAGTGGTGGTTCGTGGGGTAGATCGTGGGGCCCTGCGAGCTGTGAGACTTAGTGTAATTATAGCTAGGGCAAAGGCTATTAATGGTAGAGTAGCAGAGTTTAAGCGGTGTGCTTCTGTTAATATTGTTGAGGGCTTTAGTTGGTTATTTGCTAGACCTTTTGGTCCAATTTTTTCAAGTCAAGTCAGATCTGTGGCTTGTGTTATTAATTTCTGGCTTCATGTTAGGGAGAGACGGGATAGTATACGATGAATAATGTGAGGGTAGAATGCTAGTTGGGTAAAAAAGGAGAATACAGTTTGGTTAATTTTTTTATTAGTTAGTTCAATAGAAATAACTAAGCTAATAATAAATATAATGAGGGCAATGGTTTTAATATAGGTTGGTATTGTAAAAATTTGAGGCTTTATTGGTGGGAGGGTACTTGTAAGAATTAACCCTGAGATTATGCTACCTCAAGCTAGTCGTTTTAGGGGATTTTTAATGAAGTTGTTTTCGTGTGTTGGAGTTAAGGCTAAGTATCGGGGGGTGCCAGAAGCTGACATGATAATTAGTCGTGAGCTATAGGCAGTTGTTAGTGTTACAGCTAGGAGAGTAACTATTAGGGCTCAGGCATTGGTATAGGAGGTGTTTAGGGCCTCTAAAATAAGATCTTTTGTGAAGAAGCCAGCTAGGAATGGTAGGCCTATAAGTGCTGCGGATCCAATGGTTATACAGGATGTTGTCAGAGGGAGGTTATTGTTTAAACAACTGAATTTTCGAATGTCTTGTTCATTATTTATATTGTGGATAATACTTCCTGAGCATAAGAAGAGTATAGCTTTAAAGAAGGCATGTGTACATATGTGGAGGAAGGCAATGTGAGGGTGATTGAGGCCAATTGCTACTATTATTAGGCCTAACTGGCTTGATGTAGAGAAGGCAATAATTTTTTTAATATCATTTTGTGTTGTTGCACAAAGGGCAGCGAAAATGGTGGTTATTGCTCCAAGGCACAGAGTTATTTCTAGTATAAATGGGTAGTTTTGAAATAATGGGTGGAGTCGAATAAGGAGGAATACTCCTGCAACAACTATAGTGCTTGAGTGAAGTAGGGCTGAAACAGGAGTGGGGCCTTCTATTGCAGCTGGGAGTCAAGGGTGAAGTCCGAATTGAGCTGACTTTCCTGTGGCTGCAATTAAGAATCCTAGAGTTGGAATAATATATTGTTGGTTAGATAGTAGCAGTGTAATTTGTTGTAGGTCTCATGAGTTAGTATTAGAGCATATTCATACCATACTCATTATTAGTCCAATGTCTCCAATTCGGTTGTAGGCTACTGCTTGAAGGGCAGAAACATTAGCTTTTGTCCGACCTGATCATCAGCTAATTAGAAGGAAGGATATAATTCCTACTCCTTCTCAACCAATAAATAATTGTAATAGGTTGTTTGCAGAGATAAAGGTAATTATTGTGATTAAAAATAGAAGAAGATATTTAAAGAATTTGTCTACAAGTCGTTCCTTCTCTATGTATCATTGTGAAAATTCTATAATACTTCAGGTGATTACTAAGGCGATTGGGGTAAAGATAGCAGTATATTTGTCAATTTTAAAAGATAGGGCAATATTAAATAGAGTTCAATCTATTCAGGGCTTTAGTGTAAGGGTGGTTTCTATATTTTCATTTAGATAGATGGTCAGTGGGATTAGGCTAATAAATATGGAAGTTTTGACTAGTTTTGTTGTGAAAATTATAGATGGTTTTGGTATAATAATTGGGGGAAGAAGAATAATAATTGTAAGTAGTGCTCCGGAGTTTATAATTAAGGTTAGATAGTTAGAATTCATTAGCTTCTACTTGGATTTGCACCAAGATTGGTGGCACCTAAGGCCAGCGGATTTCTGCTTATCCTTTAGAAGCTCGAGAGGACTGTGGAGTTGAACCTCAGGGGAAAGAATTAGCAGTTCTTAGTGCTACCTTGCTCCTCTCGGCAGGCAGAGGGGTTTTAACCTTCATTATTAGACTCACAATCTAATGTTTTATTTAAACTATGCGTGCTTCTAATTATGATAGCGCTTGGGTTAATGATAAGAAGAATAACAGGGGCTATATGTATAAGTATTAGTAAATGTTCTCGAGTGGTACTAGGATTAACTGGTGCATGTTTGTTGGGGTGTTCATGTTGAGTTATAATAAGCATGTTTAATGAGAAAAGAGCGGTTAAGGTTATGCTTAGGCCTAGTAGAATAATAGTTCAGTTTGATCAGTTAAATAAGGAGGTAATAATTAGAATTTCTGCTATAAAATTTGGGAATGGAGGTAGAGCTATATTGGCAAAGGTTATTATTAGTCATCAAAATGATATCAGGGGGAATAAGGCTTGTAGGCCTCGATTTATGAAGATTGAGCGTGTATGGGTACGCTCATATGTAATATTAGCCAGACAAAATAAGCCTGATGAGACTAATCCGTGTGCGATTATTATTGCAAGAGCTCCAGATCATGCTCATGGTGTTATTGTAAAAATTCCAGCTACTACTAGGCCTATGTGGCTAACAGATGAGTAGGCGATTATAGATTTTAGATCTGTTTGTCGTAGACAAATAGAGCTGGTTACAATTATTCCCCATATGGCAATAATTATAAAAGGAACAGCTAAGTCTTTAGTTAGTGGAATAAATAAGGATGACATACGAATCATACCATAACCTCCTAGTTTTAATAGAATTGCGGCTAAGATTATAGATCCTGCAATTGGGGCTTCTACGTGGGCTTTTGGTAATCATAAGTGAAAGATATAAAGAGGTATTTTAATTAAAAAGGCTAAAAAGCAAGCAACTCATCATAAGGCCTCAGATCATGGTGAATTTGAGAGTAGTGAGAGGTCAGATAGCGGAATAATATAGGTTGATAGAGAGTTTAAGTTGGTTTGGATTATAATGAGGGCTAGAAGGAGTGGGAGGGAGGCGGATAGTGTATAGAAGAGGAAGTATAGGCCAGCTGTAAGTCGTTCTTTTTGATTTCCTCAGCGAGTAATAATTAAAAGGGTTGGGATTAAGGTAGTCTCAAAGGCAATATAGAATATTAGTAGGTTGGAGGCTCCAAAAGTAATACATAAAAGGATTTGAAGAAGAATAAGTAGAGAGATTATTGTTTTTTGTCGTGTAATTGGTTCAGTTTTTATATGTGCTTGGCTGGCTATAATAGTTAAAGGTAATAATCAGCAAGATAGTATAATTAGTGGGCATGAAAATTGATCAACGCTTAAGAGGGGGTTAGTTGAGTTGTGTTCAGTTATATCTATGTTTAATGTGAGTGTTGATAGAGTTGCAATTAAAAAACTGAAGAAAGTTGTAGCAGTTCATAATATGTTTTTTTTATTAATTAAAAAGGTTATTGGAATTAGTATAATTGAGGGGATAATAAGTTTTAGCATTTTAACAGGTTTAGGGCTTTTAATTGGTCTGTGTTGTGAGTACGGGCTGTTGCGATTATTAGGGATAGTCCTATGCCTGCCTCACAGGCTGAAAATGTTAAGATAATAAGTGGTGCTGCTATTATCGGGAGGGATGTGTTGTTTAGGGCTCATAATGCTGTGGAGACATATAATGCTAGGGCTATACTTTCTAAGGTGAGTAAAAGTGAAAGAAGGTGTTTTCGTTGCAGGGATAGACCTAATAGGGCTAAAAAGAATGATGTAAAAATTAATGTCAGGGGCATAGTGAGTAGGTGTTCCTGAAAGTTCAGGATTAATTGAGCCGAAATCAATTGTCTTAGTTAGACTAAACCCCAATGGATTATTCTGCTCAGTCTAGGCCACCTTGTAATCATTCATAGACTAGGCCTAGTGTAAGAAGGATAATAAATAGGGAGGCTCAAAGAAGGGTGAATTCTGGGTGGAGAATGTTGGTTGCTCATGGGGATGGGAGGAGAAGGGCAATTTCTAAGTCGAATAGCAAAAATAGAATAGCCACTAGGAAGAATCGAAGGGAAAATGGCAGGCGAGCGGATCCTTGTGGGTCGAAGCCGCATTCGTAGGGGGAAAGCTTTTCACTATCAGGTTTTATGATTGGTAATCAAAATGCTAGTAAGGCTAAAATAGATGATAGAGTTGAAGTTAGGATAATTATGATTATGAAGGAGTTCATGTGCCTTTTCTTGGGTTTTTACCAGGTTTGGTTGGTTGGAGGCCAACTATATTAAATGTATTAAAAAGGCAGGTTGGGTTAAGATCCTCATCAGTAGATTGAAATATATAAGAACAGTCAAACGACGTCTACAAAGTGTCAATATCATGCAGCGGCCTCAAAGCCGAAGTGATGTTTTGAGGTAAAATGGTATTGTATATGTCGTACTAAACATGTAAGTAGAAATAGAGAGCCAATAATTACATGTAAACCGTGGAAGCCTGTTGCGACAAAAAAAGTTGAGCCGTATACGCTGTCTGCCATTGTGAATGGGGTTTCATAATATTCTATGACTTGAAGAGCTGTAAAATAGAGTCCGAGCAGCACTGTTAGGGCTAGAGCTTGGGTTGCTTCTGTTCGGTTTTTTTCAGTAATACTATGGTGGGCCCAGGTTACGGAGACTCCTGAGGCAAGTAGTACTGCAGTATTTAATAGTGGTACCTCAAATGGGTTTAGTGGATTAATTCCTGTAGGAGGTCATGTTAGGCCAAGTTCTAGGGTTGGTGCTAGGCTGGCGTGATAGAAGGCTCAGAAAAAACCTGCGAAAAAACAGACTTCTGAAATAATAAATAAGATTATTCCATAACGAAGACCTTGTTGGACTGGAGAAGTATGGTGGCCAAGAAAAGTGCCTTCTCGAACAACGTCTCGTCATCATTGATATATTGTAAGAAGTATTAGAATTAGACCAAGTGTTATTAGGATACAAGAATTTTTATGGAATCATATGGCTAGGCCGGAAGTTATTAATAGTGCGGCGCCAGCACCGGTTAGGGGTCAGGGGCTTGGGTCTACCATGTGGTATGCGTGGGCTTGGTGGGACATAGACGTTTTCTTGAAGATAAAGGGTTAAAAGTAGAATAAAGACGTAGGCTTGAATTATAGCAACGGCTAGTTCTAGAATAGTTAAGAGGAATAGTAGTAATGAGGTGGCTAGGGTAAGTGAAATAGCTGGTATTACTGCGAAGGTGGTAATAGAGATCAGTTGAATAAGTAGATGCCCAGCTGTTAAATTAGCAGTTAGTCGGACTCCTAATGCGATGGGCCGGATAATAAGGCTAATAGTTTCGATAATAACAAGTATAGGAATAAGTGCGATTGGGGTGCCTTCTGGTAATAGGTGGGCCAGGGCTTCTGTTGGTTTTTTTTGTATACCAATAAGAACAGTAGCTAATCACATCGGTACTGCTAATCCTATATTTATGGATAGCTGGGTAGTAGGTGTATAAGTATATGGTAATAATCCTAGAAGATTAATTGTTAAGATAAATATTATAGAGGCTATACAGATTAGGGCTCATTTATGTCCTTGCGTATTAATTGGAACAAATAGTTGTTTAGTAATAGTTATTAGTAAGGGTATTAGTAATGTATGATAGCGAGATTTAATAAAATTTGGTGTTTGTAAAATTAGTAAAATGCTAGGAATTAATATGGCTAATCAGGATAGAGGAAGCCCAAGTATGGTTGGAGAACTAAATTGATCAAAGATTGCTAGTGTCATGGTCAGGTTCAGGTGGGTTGTTTGGGTTTAATGGCTTGTTGAGTAGAGACAGTGTTTTGTGTTTGGTAAAATATAATAGTTGGCATAATTAATAGTAAAATAATTAATCATGATACTGTAAGTATAGAGAATCAAGGGGCAGGCTCAAGTTGTGGCATATCACTAAGGGAGAACATATTCACCCTTCTTCAGCTTAAAAGGCTGATGCTAAAGTTAGCTTCTTAGTGACAGTATATGTGTTGAGATTATAATCCGTTAGTAGTTCAATCTTCGAAGTATGGAAGAGGAACAGCTTCTAGTGCGATTGGTATAAAACTATGATTTGCGCCACAGATTTCTGAGCATTGGCCAAAGTATAGACCTGGTCGAATTGTAATAAATGTTGCTTGATTTAATCGGCCTGGGACCGCATCTACTTTAGTACCTAAAGACGGGATAGTTCAGGAGTGGATAACATCTTCTGATGTAATTAACATGCGAATGGGGGATTCTATTGGTACTACAATGCGATGGTCTACATCTAGAAGACGAATTCCTCCTGGTTCAAGTTCGTTGGTCGGTGTTATGTAAGAGTCAAATTCTATTTGATTGTAATCAGTGTATTCGTAGGACCAGTATCATTGGTGGCCAACTGCTTTAATGGTTAAATGTGGGTCACTAATTTCATCGGTAAGATAAAGAATGCGTAGGGATGGGAGAGCAATTATAATGAGGACAATGGCTGGTATAACTGTTCATACGATTTCTACTTCTTGTGAGTCGAGAGAATGTTTATTTGTTAATTGGGTTGAAACTATTAGAATAATGAGGTAAAAAATTAATACACTAATTAAGAATACGACTGTTAGAGTATGATCATGGAAATGAATGAGTTCTTCTATAATAGGGGAGGCTGCATCTTGAAGTCCTAGTTGAGCTTGCTGTGCCATAAGCAAGATACATGAGTGTAAGGCTCATAATATTACCTTGACAAGGTAGTGTAATATTTTTACTAGTATCTTAAGAAAGTGGCAGATATGGTTATGCATCTGGCTTGAAACCAGCGTAGGGGGGTTCGAATCCCTCTTTTCTTGAAATTAGCTTGAACATAAGCTGGTTCTTCATAAGTGTGATAAGGGGGTGGGCAGCCATGAAGTCATTCAATATTTGTGTTAAGGAGATCTGTAGCAACAGCTTTACGTTTAGCAGAGAAAGCTTCTCATAAGATAAATATAAATAGTATAACAGCGATTAATGAGATTGTTGATCCAATTGAGGAAACTACATTTCATGTAGTATAGGCATCTGGGTAGTCTGAGTAGCGTCGTGGTATGCCGGCTAAACCTAGGAAGTGTTGAGGGAAGAATGTGAGATTTACACCAGTAAACATAATTACGAAGTGTGCTTTTGATCAAGTTTCGTTGAGTGTATAGCCTGTGAATAGTGGGAATCAGTGAACGAAGCCGGCTATGATTGCAAAAACAGCTCCTATAGATAATACATAATGGAAGTGAGCTACTACATAGTAAGTATCATGAAGGATAATATCTAGAGATGAGTTGGATAAAACGATTCCGGTGAGTCCTCCTACAGTAAATAAGAAAATAAAGCCTAGGGCTCATAGCATTGGGGTGTGTCATATGATTTTTCCACCATGGAGAGTGGCTAATCAGCTAAAGACTTTAACTCCTGTGGGGATAGCAATAATTATTGTGGCTGATGTAAAGTAGGCTCGTGTGTCAACGTCTATACCTACTGTGAATATGTGGTGAGCTCATACAATAAAGCCTAGTAGTCCAATAGCCATTATTGCTCAGACTATTCCTATATACCCGAATGGTTCTTTTTTCCCGGCGTAGTAGGCAACTACATGAGAGATAATTCCAAAGCCTGGTAGGATTAGAATATAAACTTCAGGGTGCCCAAAGAATCAAAATAGGTGTTGGTATAAAATTGGGTCTCCTCCTCCTGCTGGGTCAAAAAAGGATGTATTTAAATTGCGATCTGTTAAAAGTATAGTGATGGCGGCTGCAAGTACAGGAAGTGATAGAAGAAGAAGTACTGCGGTAATTAAAACAGATCAAACAAATAAAGGAGTTTGATATTGTGTTATAGTTGGGGGTTTTATATTGAAGATTGTTGTAATAAAGTTAACTGCCCCTAGAATTGATGAAATTCCGGCTAAATGTAGGGAGAAAATTGTTAAGTCAACGGAGGCCCCTGTGTGGGCTAAGTTTCCTGCTAGAGGTGGGTATACGGTTCATCCTGTGCCAGCCCCTGCTTCAACTCCTGCGGAGGCTAAAAGTAGGAGTAGTGAGGGTGGAAGTAATCAAAAGCTTATGTTGTTTATACGAGGGAAGGCTATATCAGGGGCACTAAGTATGAGTGGTACAAGTCAGTTTCCGAAGCCTCCAATTATAATTGGCATAACTATAAAGAAAATTATAACGAAAGCATGGGCGGTTACGATAACGTTAAAAATTTGGTCATCTCCTAGTAAAGTGCCTGGTTGACTTAGTTCTGCTCGAATAAGAATACTTAAAGCGGTTCCCACTATTCCTGCTCAGGCCCCGAAGATTAGATATAGGGTGCCGATGTCTTTATGATTAGTAGAGAATAATCAACGAATGAGAGTCACTGGTAGGATGGCCGAATGTTTAGGCGGTGGGCTGTAGACCCGCTTACAGAGATTTGATTTCTCTTTCTATCAATATTGACCCTGTGGTGAAGTTCATGTCAGATTGCAAATCTGAAGATACAGAAGTGGATTCTGTTGGGGTCTTAGATCAAAGCTAAAATTAGCACTTAGCTGTTAACTAAGAGGTTGTAAGTATAATACTTGCTGGTCTAGATAAAAAAATTTTAGCTTAATTTAAAGCATCTGATTTGCGTTCAGAAGATGTGAGTATATCTTGCAAATTTTAGAATCAGAAATTAAGGGTAGTATCCCTTACTGTAAGCTTTGAAGGCTTAGAGTCTATATAACTTAAATTTCTAGTGTATAGTAAAGATTGCTATTAGTTGAGGTGTTAGAATAAATAGGTTGATTGATAATATAGTCATAAGAGTCATAGGTTTATTCGGGGTTACACGTCAAAGAGATAGATTTGTTGTTGGGCAGGGAGGTGATAAAATAATTGATAGATAGCATATTCGAGTATAAAAGAATAGACTTAATAGTGAGCCTATTATTATTATGAACAGGTAAATGGCAAGGTTTTGGTTGGCGAGTTCAACTGATGCTAGAAGTTTATTAGCGAATCCTGTAAGTGGCGGTAGGCCCCCTAAAGAGAGTAGTAGAGTTAATAAGAATATTTGAGAAATCTGGTTGTGTTTATTTATGGTAAGAGCTGTAATTTTATTGGCTTTTAAAATATTGAGGGCGATGAATGTTGTGCTTGTAAGTAGACAATAGATTAGTGTTGTGATTCAAGTGATTGTTGGGTTAAATGGAGCTATACTAGCAATTCAGCCCATGTGGGCGATTGATGAATAGGCCATGATTTTTCGTGTTTGAGTTTGGTTTAGGCCTCCTCATCCTCCAATAAAGACTGATAACAAGGCGGGGCCAAGAATAAATATACTATTTTGATCTTGTGCAATTTGAATAAGGAGAGCGATTGGGGCTAATTTTTGTCAAGTTGCTAGAATTATGCCTGTAGTAAGATCTAGCCCTGCTATTACTTCTGGAAGTCAGAAGTGTATAGGGGCTATGCCTAGTTTAAGTATTAGAGCAAGAGTTATGGCATTAAGAATGATTGGATCACTTGAGGGGCCGATTGCTCAATTTCCTGAGTGTCAAGCGGCTAAACAAGCAGTAATAAGAAGTGTGGCAGAGCCTGCACTTTGAGCAATGAAGTACTTAGTGGTTGCTTCAATAGAACGTGGGTGGTGTGTTTTGGCTATTAACGGGATAATAGCAATTGTATTAATTTCTAATCCGATTCAAGCTAGAATTCAGCTGGTGCTTGAAAATGTTACAAGTGTGCCAAGACCTAGGGTTATTAGTAGTGTAGATTGAATTAAGGGGGATAGCATATAGTAAGAGATGTAGGTAACATCATATTTGGGGTATGGGCCCAAAAGCTTCATTTAGCTTATCTTACTTAGGATGTGGTGTAACGGAAACACGGAGGGTTTTGGTCTCTCAGATTAAAGTTCGAATCTTTTCATGCTAATAAGGAAGAAAGGGGGTAATATCCCCTGTAGTCACTCTATCAAAGTGGTTCCTATTTTCGGACATACTTCCAACTATTAAAAATTCAGTTTGTGCTTAGTGTTTATATTTGTGGGACTCCAGTTCCTCCAAAGGATACAGCGAGGGATAATTGAAGAGTAAAGAGGGCTAGGTTAAGGGGTAGGAAGTTTTTTCATATAAGGTGTATTAGTTGATCATATCGGAATCGTGGATATGAGGCCCGAATTCACAGGAATAAGATAATGAGGGGGGTTGCTTTTATCATTACATTAATAATTGGTAAGATATTTAAATTGTTTGACCCAAGAGGCCCTAAAAACATAATTGCTGTAAGGGTATTTATGAATAAGATGTTAGAGTATTCAGCTAGAAAAAATAAGGCAAATGGACCTCCAGCATATTCTACATTAAAACCAGAGACAAGTTCTGATTCTCCTTCAGTTAAATCAAATGGAGTTCGGTTTGTTTCTGCTAAAGTAGATACAAATCATATTGCTGCTAGGGGTCAGCTTGAGAGTAAGAATCAGGTATGTTCTTGTGTGTAAATAAAGGCTTGTAGAGAAAACCCTCCTGTTAAGATAATTAAACATAGTAGGATCAAGCCTAGGCTTACTTCATAGGAAATAGTTTGGGCTACAGCTCGAAGTGCTCCAATTAATGCATATTTTGAATTAGAGGCTCAGCCTGAGCCAAGGGTGGCGTATACTGATAAACTTGAAATTGCTATAATTACAAGAAGTGTTAAATTAATGGTAGAGATTGATTGTGGTATAGGGATAAATATTCAGAGGGATAGAGCTAAGGTTAGTGCTATAATAGGAGCCGTAATAAATAGGGCTGGGGAGGCTGCAATAGGTCATACGGGTTCTTTTAGAAATAGTTTTACTCCGTCTGCAATAGGTTGTAAAAGTCCTATAAATCCGACTACATTAGGTCCTTTGCGAAGTTGTATATAACCTAGGGTTTTTCGTTCAACTATTGTTAGAAATGCTACTGCAAGTAGAACTATTAAAACTAAAATTAAAGCGGATGTTAATATAACTAGCATGATTTATTTGGAAGGGGATTTGCACCCCTGGTATAAGGGCTTAAACCTTGTGCAATTACTGAGCTCTGCCATCCAAATAAACTTGTCTAGTTATTATTTAAGGTTGCTTACTATTCTTATTAAGTTGATCTCATAAGATTGATATAGGGTTTGCATAAGTGTATAGACCCTTGCTTCGCCGGTCCTTTCGTACTGGGGAAGTAGCAAACATAGATAGAAACTGACCTGGATTACTCCGGTCTGAACTCAGATCACGTGGGGCTTTAATCGTTGAACAAACGAACCTTTAATAGCTTTTGCGCCATTGGGGTGCCCCGATCCAACATCGAGGTCGTAAACCCTTTCGTTGATTCGGGCTCGTGGAAAGGATTGCGCTGTTATCCCTGGGGTAACTTGTTTCGTTAGGCAGCAAGTGATGCTGGGTCTATTAACGTTAGTTTTACTAGTACTTAGAGTTGTAACTCTAGGTTAAGAAAATTGTATTTTCGTCGTCGTGGATATTACTTTTGTTCCGTGGTTGCCCCAACCTAAAACTGTGCATCGTAAATAATGATTATGCGATGTAAATGTTTGGAAGCTCCACAGGGTCTTCTCGTCTTATGGGTTTATACCCGCCTTTGCACGGGTAGGTCAATTTCATTGATAGGGATAAGGAGACAGTTATGCCCTCGTGTAACCTTTCATTCCAGTCTTAATTTACAAGACAAGTGATTACGCTACTTTTACACGGTCAAAGTACCGCGGCCATTCAATATTAATCATTGGGCAGGTCTTGCCTCCAATAGGGTGTTCTTATCTGGAGGTGATGTTTTTGGTAAACAGGCGAGGCATGTGTTTGCCGAGTTCCTTCTCATCCTTTATATCTTCTATATTATGTTCCAGTGTAGGATTAACGGTTATTAGTTCTTGTTTTTCCTGTCGGTAGGTGCGTTGATGACTTCCTGTTGTTTTAAGGGCCGTTAATTTCCAGTGGTTGGTCCGATCTGGTTTACACTTACATTTAGAGGGGTGCGGCCTCAAATTACTAATCTTAGCAGGATATTTCCTATAATATAGGATTACTTAATAGTGGTTATAGGGTCTTTATATATTATGGTATTTAAAGTTTGGTAAACTTAAGCTGTAACGCTTTTCTTCTTGGTGGCTGCTTTTAGGCCTACTTAAGTTTATAGATGTAATATTATCTAATTAATAGAGCTGTATCTCTGTTCACTAGGGCTGTACCCCTAGTGAATAAAACTTAAAGTGTAGAGGAGTAAGATGTTTAAATTTATAAGTAATTTTGTTGCTTATCTACAAATTAAGATCAAGCTTAAACTTGTTTCTTAAGTAACCAGCTATCACTAGGCTCGGTAGGCTTTTCACCTCTACCCAGGGCTTTTTCCAATCTTTTGCCACAGATACGGATTAACCCTTATAGGTAATCCCAGGGTAGCTCGTCTAGTTTCGGGGGGGCGGCAGTATTTTCGGGTCTACTTGCTAAGCCATGATGCAAAAGGTACAAGATTTTATCTTTGCTTTGTTTTACTTAATCAATCTGTTTCATCACTTTTTCAATGTTCCCTTGCGGTACTGTATATGTATAATTTTTTTCTATCACCTATACTAAAATGGGGGTAATGGTTTGCTGTAAAATATGTGAAATTGTTTAATAATCATAAATTAAAAGTTGTTAGATAAATATATTTAGATCAGTAATCAGAAGATCTTGAATCGCACAAGAATATTTTCGGTGTAAGGGAAATGCTTAACTTTTAAGCTATCTTCTGTTTTCCAAGCGCACCTTCCGGTACGCTTACCATGTTACGACTTTTCTCCGGGGGTGAGGAGAGTGACGGGCGGTGTGTACGCACCCTAGTGGCCAACTTCAACTAGACAAACTATTCTTGTTTACTGCTAAATCCACCTTCAAAATTATTTCATTAAACTATTCGTATACTCTGGGGAGAGAGTGTAGCCCATCTCTGCCTGCCTCATAGGCTGCACCTCGACCTGACGTGTTTGCATAAATAGCTTCTTTGCCTACGGTTATTCTTTTATAAGGTTGGCTGGCGACGGCGGTATATAGACTGGTGGCGAGAGGCGGTGGGGTTAAAACGTGGGGTATCGGGTTATAGGACAGGCTCCTCTAGGTGGGTTTAGGGTGCCGTCAAGTTCTTTGGGTTTTAAACGATTGTTCGTAGTGCCCTGGCGACGGTGGTTTATTTATGGCAGGCATAGCGGGGTATCTAATCCCGGTTTGTGAGTTTTGCTTTCGTGATGTCAAAGTGAGTTTATTAGTATAGATTCTTTCGATGTTGAGATATTTAGGCATACCTATTCAACTAGCAGGCATGATGGCTTCTATAGTATTAATTAAGCTAGTATTTTAATCACGCTTTGTGCCGGAGATATCAGCTTGAGCTCCTCGTATAACCGCGGTGGCTGGCACGAGGTTTACCAGCTCTAAAATATGTAACTTAGTCGGGCTTGCGTCCATAGCTTAAGGTTTATCACTGCTGAGTACCCTTGAGGGTGTGGGTGGCTAGGTGTTGTGGGCTAACTTGTTGTGAGCCTGATACCATCTCTTTTTTATATTTATAGTTAAAGGAGGTCCTCACGGGAGTGCGGAAACTTGCATGTGTAATTTCATATATAGTTGATATTAAGGCTGGAACTAATCCTTTGTGTCAAGGGGTTCGAGAACCATTTTAGCAGCTTCAGTGCTCTGCTTTAATGTTAAGCTACTCTTGAC